TGCGGTACTGCCAATCGTAGACTGGTGACCGGGGAATGAGAGCTCCATACACCATGATTCATGGAGTCTTTCCTCTCGTTTTTAGGTTGTTTGTGTATATACCCAACTGTAGGTCACCTATGTGACCAATCCTCACCATTGGTTTCACAGCACTTAGTAAGCATACGTTTGAAGACCGAGTTGGTTGATTTGGTCTGTCCATTCGCTCTAGGAGGGGCTCGACTTCCTTTGAGCTATGAGAAATGGGAGCGCCTTCTTCTTTTGGATCTCCTTGGCTACAAAGAGAGCTATGGAGCCTAGCTGAAAGCTTGACAAGGCCTATTTAGTGTATTCGGCCACCCAACCACTCGCAGAAAGAAAGGGGCATTCAAAACCTGACAGGGATTCCTTCTCCTAGGGTTGCTCTGAGGTAACCGCTCGTCTTGATGCTGGCAGTCAAGAAGGCAAAGAGTTGACTTCTACTTTTGAAGTGTAAGGAGTTGACCTTCCTTCGCCTATCTCGGATTCTGCTACAGATTGGAACAATAGTTCACATTCGCTTGGGAATACCAAATAGAATGCAGTCGAGACAACCACAAGTAGAGGAACGACCGACACAGCTGGCATGCCCCCGCAACCTTCGATCCATCTATCTAAACATCGTTCTACTACAGAACTGAGTTCATCATAGCAGCCAGCCTCGGTAAGGTTAACTAGCAACTTGACTCACTGCACTCGAAAAAGATAGCAAAGCGACAATCGGTCGGTATGGGTGGAACCTAGTATAGCTGCGCTTTCTTTTCTTCTTCTTGGTCTAGTCTATCTACCCGTCTCTAAGTAAGCCCCTCACCTTCCCTTTTTGGAGTAGAGGTCAGAGGCTAGTGCGGGTAGCCCTGTCGGAAACTAGAAAGAAGAGGCTGATGCACCTGCCCGGCGGTGGGTGGGTTCAGCTCGATCAACTGGGATAGGAGTTTTTTCTCTATCTTGCTCCATGGTGTTCAAGCAGTGCGTCCAGAAAGCTGTGATTCATGGGAGGGAGCAGCTTCAATAGCTTTGGCTGTGAAAACTCTTGGTCTTGGAGCATCAGTGTCATCAGTTCACCCAAGATCAGCACAGGACAAATAACTACTAGGTTTGTGCCAGAAAAGCGTCTTGCGTGACGGGGAAAGAGTGGAAAAAGAAAGAGATTCATCAGCTATGGAATCTGACAGGTATCGGTATTGAACAGAGGGGGCTGTTCACAAAGCATCCCATGGTGCGCTCCGAGGAGGGGAAAAAAGATACCACACACAATTCTGAAACTAGAAATCCGTTCCTAGAAATCCGTGAAATCATTGTTCTGGGTCACCTTGGCTTTTGTGTTCCGTAGTGACTAGGGGAAGTTGCCCGGCTTGGTATCTCTCCTACTTCTTGACCTTGCTTCTCACCATTAGGGGATAGAGTCTAGTAGTTCCTCCCATGCCAAGGAAACTTCTATCGATTGGCGCCGTTGGTTGGAAATTTGCATAGCATTCCCACGCCTCGTTCTTCATCAGCTTGGTGCCGCTTCAATTACGAGGTCTGTCAGCTTCCATCTCCCGATGTTGCTACTCGTATCCATTCCTCCCTGGAACCTGTTGCGAAGAGCTTGCAAAGGTGCCAAGGTTGCCTGAATCGAATCAAATAAGAGCTCTGCCTTCTTGACTAGCTATTCGTGCTGCTCCGCTAGCTGGTGACTTGCCTGTCCCCTCATACATACTTACTTAGGTCTAGACCCCTATTCGCTGACCACCGGGCTCCATCTTTCTAGTAGCAAGAAAAAGCCTATACTACTTCTGATTCCATACGCAACGCATACCTCTAGAGTGTAGCAGTGACTTCTTTCTCTCTCTAGTTTAGCAGTGACTTCTTTCTCTCTCGGTGATCCCTTGGTTGGATACTATTTGCATGTTGACTAGTGGGAATTCCAGCTATCCCTTTCCAACAACTAGACAAGTTCGGTGCATCTAGACTTTCTTTTTGACCGATATACTGAACCTATTCCTTTCAAGCCAACCGATTCAAACTCGTAGAATGACTTGACTTTCGAACAAGACTACGGCACTCCTTCCTCGAGAACTGCTTTCGCTTCCAGCTATTTAAGGCAAGACAAGAGCGGATCGGCTTTTCCTTGCTACAGAGGATTGAAGCTCTTTCCACACTGAAGATCGGATCCATTCCAGCTTCACTTCAACCTTGCCAGCTCTATTGCTGGGATTCCAGAAGTTATATTAATGGATTTGCCACCTGGCTCGCTTCAATGGATGAGTCGGGCTAGGGTGATGACTCGGGCTCGGGAGTTTCCAGTGAAGGAAAAGTCTCGTATTTCTTGATCTAGTTCCTACCATTTCTGATCCGGATCTAGCTAGATGAGTAGTTAGTTTGGGAAACAAGGGTGCCGACAGAGATGGACAGAACTTCAGATAATACCTCTCTCTTACCTACTATTCTGAAGTTATGTCTCAAACTCCTACTAAAGAAATCCAACCTGCAAGAAGTCCTTTGACACAAAATAAAAATATGAACTATATGAGATACGAATCGCTAACGCGCGAGCAGTTTGAGCGTTTTCTTAAGGATGTGCATAAATGCTATCGTGGTGAACCGCGATATGTAATGCCGTATGAGGGACACGTCATTGCGGTACAAGACTTTGAGGAGCCCTATCCTAAAGCAGGGGCGGTTACCATGCTTGCTTCAGCATTTATGGAATTGTTAATAAATAGGGTTTACCCATCAATCCAGGGTTCCGCGAAGTTCACACTCCAATATCGATTGAATATAGATGGTAATCCCATTAATATTACTTTATCAAAAGCAATTAAGCTTACATATGCTGATGGAACCCGCATTGCTAATGAGTTCATATTAAAAGAAATAATAAATGTGTTGAATAAGTACGCAGAAAACTACCAAAGTTGCGATGTTGAAGCAATCAGTGTCAGGGCTTATTCAGAGGGTAGTATAGATTTGAATCAAGCTTCAATTCCAACTAAAGATGAATCTTTGAACTATCTGAAGGGAGCACTTATTAAATACAGCGACATAAATAATTTAGAAATACCCAAGATGGGTCGACGTTCAAAAAGACGCTATCAGTCATATATCCCTGTCGATAAAACAGAAATGAAAAACAAAACTATATTTTTTGTTGCTGATCTAGAAACTCTTTTATTAAAAAGACGAGACACGGATGTCGACAAAACTCACGTGCCCTACGCAGGGGGGTATATGATGGTTGATATGGAAAAGCGGGTTAACGCGGACCATATTACGACGTTCTATGCACATGACTACTCAAAAGTGTGCCAGGATTTTCACGATATGAGTGAAAAGATGCTCACAGAGATGATTAATAGAATAGTAAAGGATGTTCAAAGAACAGGAAGTTCAATGGTTGTATACTTTCACAATTTATCTCAGTTCGACGGTATTATGATACTCTCTTTTTTAACTAAAAGTTATAAAAACTGTCATATAGAGCCCATCATGAGAAACGACTGTATTTATTCCATAAAACTGTATAAGGTATCCAAAAATGGGGATAAAAGGCTTGTTTTAACGTTCATGGATTCGTACCTCCTGTTGAAAGTAAAGCTCGCTGATCTAGCCAATAGTTTTTGCCCAGAATTGGGGGGGAAGGGATCTTTCGATCACCAGAATGTCACCGTTGATAAACTACCTAGTATTAGGGAAGACTCTTTAACTTATCTTAAACAAGATATTCTAATAACAGCTGCTGTTATGCAACGCGCTAAAGCCATTATTTGGGAAGAGTATGGGATTGATATCCTTAAAGTATTAACAATATCAGCATTGGCCCTAAAAATATTTAGACGTGTTTACTATAAGGATGATGATGATAATCGCATCTACATTCCTGACGATAATGAGGCTCAATTTATTAGGGAAGGCTACTACGGTGGTCACACGGACGTGTATAAGCCATACGGGGAGAATTTGTATTATTATGATGTAAATTCTCTATACCCCTCATCTATGCTAGATGATATGCCTATAGGCAAGACCCGCTGGGTTAGTGATCTAGGATCAAAGAAATCAAAGATTGTGTTGAATGATATGTTTGGGTTCATTAGAGCTTTTATAATTTGTCCTAAGCATATTAAAAAGCCTCTTCTACCTTATAAAAAGGATGATGGTACGATAATCTTCCCCACGGGGAGATTTCTCGGTGTTTATTTTTCTGAGGAGCTTAAGTATGCAGTAAGTTTGGGCTACAAAGTATACCCGATCTGTGGATATATCTTTGATAGAAAGGAATCACCATTCAAGCGTTTTGTGTACGACATCTACAGCAAAAGGCTTGATGCTAAGGCTAAAGGGGAGAAAGCTCTGGATTTCATCTATAAAATCACCATGAACAGTCTCTACGGGAGGTTCGGGATCAGCCCCGAAAGCACAACGACTCAAATTGTTTCTACAGAAGAAAGTAGAAAATTAGCTCTCTATAATGATGGGTTTGTTCAAAGTTATGAGCTTAGTTCAGACAAGTGCCTAGTAACATGCAAAAATGTCAGAAGTTTGGATTTACTGAAGCTTAGTTCAGACCGCCCTACTTATGCTGCTGTTCAAATATCGGCCGCTGTCACGGGTTATGCCCGCATAAGAATGCACCCATTCATTTCGAGGGATGACTGCTATTACACGGATACGGACTCAGTCGTTGTTGAGAGGGAACTTCCTGAAGAAGAGGTATCACCTACCGCTTTGGGTAAGTTTAAGCATGAGCACTTTGTCGAATATGGCATCTTTTTAGCACCTAAGTCCTATATGCTTAAGGCATCTAGTGTGGACCAACCCATAATAAAGTTTAAAGGAGCGGGTAAAGATGAGGCTGATGAAGAATGGTTCATCAACCAGCTAGCTGACCCTAGGGCTAAAAAAGTGATTTCATATGTCCGAAAGTTCAGTAGAAACTTCCGTGAACTGTTGGTTCAAGAGAAAATGTGTAAGTATACCATGGGGTTAGAAAGTAAAAAGAGGGAGTATGTGTTCGACAAAAATGGAGTATGGGTTGATACTAAGCCCTGCCATATAGGTGACTTTGATGTGAAAAGTATCAATCCGACCTCCTATCGGATAATTATGAATTTGTTAGAGGAGAATGAAGATCTCCGAAATGAATTTTCTAATTCGGAAATCATGATTGCTAATCGGGAGATTAAAGCTGATGCTGCTAAAAAGAGGAAAGCCTCTAAGCTAAGAGGAAAGCCTCTAAGAGGGGGAGACACCCCTTCTCATATTGAAGAATAGGCATGGAATGCATTCCCGAGCTCTATAGTATAGACCATTGCTGAAACAAGATATGAATGAACAATTACAACCGCTTCTCAAGCTAATACCAAACAGAGCCCGAAACCACTCAAGTAAAGCAGAAGCTGAAACCAACGAACCTGTGCAGGCTAGGCCACCTTTACTAGTCAGCTACAAAACAGAGGAATAGCGAGGCACCTTCCCGGAAACCAGATATGATCCAACCTTTCACTTACAAGAGTCAAGCCAAGGAGAAGGCTAAACCCATTTCTGTATATGATCCGCCAGGTCATGTCATGTCTTGTGTCAAACAGATCATTAGTTGTGATCTTTGGTAATTGTCTTGTACAGCACAGTACAGACGAAGATCAATACATCGGATTCCTTCTTGTCTGATTGGAAGGGATGGATTGTGCTTTGGCTCATGTACTCTATAAGGGTTAGTAAACCAGGGAATGCCTTTGATTATCTTTTTTACTTTCTATAAGGGTCTTGTTATGTCCTTTGTCTCTCTCTCTGCTCTATAAGGGTCTTGTTTAGTGGTATACTCTTTGATCCTTACTCTATTTACTACGCAAATAAATTGTTCGTGGCAGGGAAACCGGTGAAAAATGAAGAATCTGGGTTCGCCATTCGGTCAAGAGGAAGAGTCAAGTAGTAGGTGTGGCTGCTCACGGCACCCCCGGCACGGTTCTTTAGGTCGATGAATCGAATCTTCCATCCAATACGCTAGGCTAGTTTCTTTCCACAACTCTCGTTCTTTACACGACTGATTGGCTGCTTGGCCTGTAGTAGGGATCTGGATCACTGCTTTAGGTATTAGTACTATGGCATTCAACCTAAATGGTTTCAATTTCAACCAATCTGTAGTTGATAGCCAAGGTCGCGTTATTAATACTTGGGCTGATATCATCAACCGTGCTAATCTTGGTATGGAGGTAATGCACGAACGTAATGCTCACAACTTCCCTCTAGACCTAGCAGCTCTTGAAGTTCCATCTCTTAATGGATAAGGTTTTTCTCCTAAACATATAGGAAGGAAAGCCGGGTTCTTTTATGAGGAAGAAGCAGTGCACGATTGTGCACCAATGCGCCATAAGAGCTAGCTTTGCAAAAGGAATTCTATTTCCACTCAAGACAAAAAGGTTATCCCTTTACCGCCAAGTATGAACTGAAACTCTTATTTCTGGTTTTCACAATAAATATAGAATTACCTAGAACAATACCAGACGTATAATAACACACCTACAAGGACAACCACACCGAATGCCAGGTATCTAGGATTGTCACTATCGTCACTATCTTCTTCACTCCCACTACCTTCTTCTTCACAGCCACCACCTTCTTCTTTACAGCTACTATCCACCCCCTCTTTACAGGCACTACCTTCTTTACTGCTAGCATATTCTATAGTGGCATTCTCCTCTACAGAATCTATGGTATGATCACCATCAGAGCATTTCCCCCAGAATTCGAATTTATCCGACAATTCCTCTTCTCTCAACTTTCTATCCAAGCAATCCGTTAAAGCCGTCCTTTCCACAACCGCATCATAAGCTTCTAAGATTGATGTACTAATCACTTCCTCGTATGGAATCCATACGAATAATTTACGAACTTTGAATAAATCAATAATCAATTCTATATCAAGATAGTGCGGGTCCACAGATATGAAATCTGGTGCGCTCTCAGTATAACAGTACCACACTGTTACATAAGTACCTAATCTAACTAGTGCAAAGATGTTCCCATAGACATACCTAACACTGTTGTCTGATTGTGATGTCACCACGTGTACTAAACATTGCAATACTTTATGTTTTGCAGAAACACCGAAGTTTTCATACTTTTCTAATGCCCTTTGTAGGTGGCTATATAAATTATCTGTAGCCCTGTTATAGAGAGACCGCAACCCCTTATATTCACTTAAATCTGCACGATAAATCTTTCTTTTCAATTTTAAACGCATGATCAATACATATCACTAAAGATTGAGTTTTTATTAACCTTTCGTTATAACCCTATATTTCCGGGTGTAAGTTCAGGAAGAGAAGAGCTAATCTACTAGCTGGAGATGAGTAGCGAGTTGAAAAAAGATCGATCAGTCCTCTAAGAGCCGAGTAGCATCATGGTAGATATCTTCTGCGAGGTAGGCTTTCCTATCTGCCGAGTAGACCTATCTAGCTTTACCTTCGCGGGTATTCTTACAATAGGGATACCATGATCAAATGTCTTCTGAATTCCACACCTCAAGGCAGCCATCCTCATGAAGGATAAGAGCTTTGTCATTGTTGTCGGCCATTAATAACCCATCGGACGACCACTTAATATCTACACTATATAGATCTAGTACTTCTAATATGTTATCTATGTCACAATCGTCGATTGTGAATTCGTCAGTTTGTTTACAAAGAATAAATAGTTCATGACCGTATCGACTATAGGTGATCCCCGGATACCGAGACTCGAGCAAGGAATCTACAGTATTCTGATAGAAATTATGCAATATAACGTGTGTTATTTCACCTATAGGTGTTAACCCCGTGGAGGGGAAAAAGCAGTGATTATGAAAGTCATAGATAGGGAGATCCATAATCCGTTCAACCAGATTGAAATATAGTCCATATTGGTTTGTAAATTTCTGGGATGTTAATATACGCGAAGTAGGTATATAATTCATACAATCACTCAAATCAATACTAACGACTTTAACGACATTTTCTTGTCGATTCAAGAATGCGTAATGCATGGCTTTCAGATCTTTGAATTTAGAAATGTTAGGCATAACTGTTGTTAAAATAACATTAGATAACCCCTTCAATACAAGTAGGTCCATAGGTTTTCTACACTTATACACTCCTATAAGACTATGAGTATCCAGATTCCTTTCATCCAACCATAAATAGCCCTTCGATGCTTCCATACGAATCACATCATAGATTAAAGGCGGAATCTCCTTAATATTTATTTGATAATAAACAACGGGACCAAAACGGTATTTACCTGTTAAGTTCAATTGATTTATGAAATCATTAATCATGAAAGGCAGCACACCTCGAACCCTCCAAGAATCGTTATAGATAGATCGTACTTCTAAAACCAGCTTCTGCTTTTCGCAATTAATTTGGGGAATATGTGCAATTTTACGACGAGATATAAACATCGAATGCCCGGTAGCCTTAGTAGTATGTTTTGCCATATTTGTGTCTTTTTTTTGTGTCTTCTTGCAGGTTGGATTTCTTTCGTTTTAGACATGTAAGGACTTCTCCGGAGAGGTATTATCTTCAGTTCTGTCCATCTCTGTCGGCACCATTGTTATCTGTCTCTTAATAGTAGAGGATCGCCGACGCCCTGTCTTTGAAGTCTGTAAGATACCTGGTTGGTCTCTTTATGTAGATTGGAAATGTGCTTATATACTTTTCCATCTCTATGAAAGAAACGGAAGCGGAAGTTTGCACTTGAGCCTTGTCTTGCCAGGTCAGTTCGGCGCTGGAATGGCATTGTTCATATCTCTCTCGGGTGGGCCTATTCCCACTTCCGCATGGTTCCTTCTCCACTACTTCTGGTGTCTAATTTGCATGGTATTGGTGCCCGCCATGTTCCTTGCTATTTTAGCTGAGCTGTATTGACTCGCCAGGAAAGGTTTAACGCTCACTTCTAGTACTAGAAGTTCCAGTAACAGCATTAGAGTTTCGAAGGGAATCGGGTTATCATCGACTTTCTCGCTTTCGACCTCTCATTTCCCCATGTCGGATAAGTCTCAATTCACTGGATCGAGTGATAAAATCCGAATTGTCAACCAACTGTGAGTGGAGTGCAGCTACACGAAGAACAGAAGGAAGGGTACACGAAGAACGGAGTCAAGCTCTTGTCGTCTGGTTTCAGGGCCAGGGCTGGGCATAGATCTGGTAATGGAATGGTAACTGGCCTTCTTTTGCCACTTGGCGAGAGCAAGTTTTCTTATCTTCGTACTCGTTTCGAGGGTGCCATTGGGTTGCGTACTTTTGTCCCATGGCGAGCTGCACTGGTTCAAATCCATTTTCTGGTTTGGTTTGCCGAGGCAAAATCCTAGTGATGACGAAAAACACGGGCATTTGTAAGTAGTTGAGTGCGCATGCCAGCTGTTCTGTTAAATTCTCCGCATGATCTTGTGATTGATTATCCGGATCTAGAACCAGCTACGGGTGGGGTCTCCGCATTCCAGATAGCTTGACTTCCAACCGGCGTGCAATACTTGACTCGCCATCTCCGGCTGAGGTTTCTGTGTTTGATTTGATTTGATTTGATTTGATTTGATTTGATTTGAATAGTAGAAGCTTGTTTCATAGGATAGGATTCGATTTGCAGGCAGGCATGCTCCGGGAAAGTGCCGGTTATTCTCATGTTCCGGATCTCTTTCTTGGTCTTGGGTAAGGCGGCAGGCTCAGCAGGGGTATATGATTTCGAATAGAACCAGTGATCAGTTTCCGTTTCGATCCACAAAGGATGCCATGCCGGTGAGAATATAGCCAGTGATGAACCAGATCTGGATCTAGATGAGTTACCTTGCTTCAGGACTGGCAGGTTTCTTGAATCATAGCTTACCTATCCCATATTCCGCCGCTTGAAGGGTTTAGGTAGGGTTTCCTAAATGAAGCAGCAGAAGATGGCCTAGCTTTAGAAAAATCAAGTACGGAAGTCCGCCTCGGAGTCCGAAGAGAAGAACAAGTGCTGCTCACTTAGCTGGAAAAAAAGTACTACCTGCATTCCTGCACTAAAGACTATTTGCGTATCATAATTCAGTGAATCTTGTTTTTTTCTCCGATCCAGCCTGCAACCGGGAAACTGATACACACTCGAGACTGTTCATTTCACGAGCTGGCACACTTACTTCACCACGACACGACGGATCCCAACAGAAATGATCTACTGCGTATGATCCTGGTTTCGTACCAATCCTGACTACTGATTCATATCATACAAGTCAACCTGTGCCACTAGATTCACCTCACTTCGCATCCCATCTGCGAGTTCTTCTTCTTCGGCTATTTCCTCCACTGCAGAGAATTCGATACCGATACGACCAATAGCAGTAGCAGCATTCCGTTTGTGTAGCTTGACTCGAACGAATACGCCTTTCCTCGAACTCGGCAATCCAGAAGAGAATGAGATCGATCAAGAGCAGGCAGCTTTTCCCTCAACTTATAGCTAGAAAGAAAGCCAACCTGGAAACGGAAGAAGTCCAAATCCGGATTCCCATTTCACTAAGAAAATCTGCTTGAGGACAAAAAACACGGTAAAATGGAAATGCAGAAGTCGCTCCAACCCAGGCCCGTAGCTTAAGATCGGCTTCAAGTCCATTGGATGCCGGTGGATGGATAGATAGTTGGAGGTGAGCGAGTAGCGGCAGTAAAGATAGTATCGGTCAGTGAGTAACTAGACTAGAGCATGTGTCCAGCGCCTAACGCGCTTATCCTCTGTTGGAATCGATGGGTAGTACAGCGAAAATGTTTTTCAATTTCACTTAGCTTGGTTACAAGCCTGGTAGGTACTACAGCGGAAATACAGTTGGTTTCACGTTAATTAGGTTATCTTGGTGGCAAACAAGTGCCTGGTAGGTTAGGTACTACGACTGAAATGGTTTATGATGGCACATACAGTACATTTAAGCTGTAGTACGTGGGCCTACTGTGGTATTGGATGTATTGGTTGTTGCCGAGTCTATGCTCGACCGCGCTCCCTCTCAGAATAGAGATCACGTTTCCCTTTACCCACCCAGAATCTGAAGTGAGTGTGGAATCTATTCTGCCTATTGGCAGATGGCTCTCTATTATCTTTCTCTGGGTCCCCATTATATTAATAAATATGAGTGTCAGGCTTGCTGTACTGAATCTCTTTATAGTCTACCTGTCAAGCCCAAGATAAGGGCAAGGGCAAAGCTCCAATAGAGCACTCGGGTCTGCCCCCTGAAATAGTTCTTGACGGCTCAGACTATTTTCTAGATCCGCCACTTAGCCCTGAGGAGGGTGCCTACTCGACCCAGTCAGGTACTACTCCACCGCCGGCCCCGAGTCACTCCGCAGGGGGCGGGGCTGCACCTTCTTCAATTTCTCCTGCAGATGAGGGGGAACCAGGGAGTCCACCACGTCCTTTCGGGTCTCTGACTCTGAGTAGCAGGGATCTCATATTTCATAATTTGAGTTTGCAGTATCTGGAAAGGACCAGGAGCCCAGAGGAACTTCTCAATCAAATTAACTAATAAAATCTATGAAGGTCCGTACTTTCAGAGCTTAGGCGTTTAGCTGGCCCTTTCCATGGCCAAATCCTGTTCCAGGATATGGATAGTGCGGGCAATGCAATACGAAACCCCCAAACCAATTGTGAGTATAATCCTAAAATGTTTCAAAGGATCCTTCTTGACTTGCAGCTGGAAGGGATCCAGAGTAAATATTATAGCCAATTCGTAAATCAAAGGGTGGATAGCATCCCAAAAGAATCCTGGAATAATTTAAGGATTGATGAATTACCTTTAAACCAATTCAATCAAGAAAAGTTCCTGCTTTTGGGCTGCTTTGTGAGTTGGTTCCACTGGCGTAACTACCCCCGGAGGGCGAGGCTGGGGGCAGCCGACTCAATCCTTCCAAATCACTAGAAGGCAAGTTCATTCCTCTTGTGTGCGCATGCATTATCTAATGCTAAGGACTCTACAAGAATCGGTTAAGCTTTTCGTTTTAGTTTGATCGGAGTTCGGTACCGGTAGCTAAGGCAATCCCCTCTCCTGTGCAAGAATGAGGAATATCTTAGCTTAGTATAGACACGTGAGTAGCTAACAGAACTGAGTAACCGACTGACAGACAGAGTAGGATGAGGGATTGATGTCTGTCTTTGATTAGCAAAAGCAGAACTCTTATAGGAAGTTGACTGAGCACTCTCATAAAACTGGTAGGGAGATTTTTTGTGGTGTTCTAGGAAAATGAGCCATGATCATGAAGTGAAAAGCACGTGGTAACAAAATCGAATGAAAAGTACAGCCTATCTCGATTAACTGATCGAAACCTAGCGCATCATGTTTTCGAGTCGCCAGGTGTTTATTCTCTTGGAAGCAAGCCAACTCTGCCCACCCAATTCTATATATCTATCTTTCTTCTTACTAGTTAGATCGGAGCCGACACAAGGAATTGGTCGACGAAGCCAACAAGCAAGGTCCACAGCGCATTAGAAACAGGGCAAGCTAATAAGTAGGTAGGGTGGGAGCAGCTAACTTGAAAACGGAGCTAACTATGCATTCCACGGATGCAATAGCCAGAATGAACTGGGGCTGGCTTTTCTGTAACTAGTCTTTCCTGCTGCCCAACATTCTACTATTCGTTCCAACTCTTCGTTCCACGGAGCTAGGAAGAAGTCCTGCAAAAAGAAGAGATGCACTTCCGGCTGCCTGATAGAGTGAACGATTTGGTACGTGGTAACGCTGTAAAGTCGATATCTCACCCATGAATAGAGGGCTGGCTAGCATCTCACCTCAAAAAAGAGAAAGTTGTCTCACCATATCATATGCTCGTTTTCTAAATCCAGTGTTATGCTCTCTTCTTTGCTTACACCTGTTACGCACCTCTTGTGCAGTGACAACACTACCCGGGAGTTTATCTTAGCTGTCTGGGACTTACTCTCCTATCCACCACTGGTACTAGTCTGTTGGCCAACACTTTAGTAATGATCTTGGACAATAAGGAAGGCTGATTGGTCTATACTTTTATTCTGTTAATGGAGTACTGTAGAAGAGTTCTCCCAACCCAAGTATCTTCGGTTTCAGTTCTCTCTCTCTTTTTGACCTGCTACTCTGCTGTTGTTTTGGCCCTTCAAGGGAGGGTTGTTGAATTTCTGAATTAAGAATTAAGTAAGTAGAGCAGTTAGGTTATGAGCCTTGCGAGCTGTATGGGGGAGAACATAGCCTTTTGGCTTGGAATAATAAGTACAAAAAAGGAAAAAATCTCAATATGACAATCTGAATTACTTTATGCAGTAACATCAGGTTGTTCTGTCGTTCGACTTATCGTTCATCTCGCTGTACTTCTCTATCGAAAGATAAGGGTTCATCGAAGAAAGGGAAGGGAACTATCCGCTCTTGTCCTTCAATGAAAGCAAGCCGGATCCGATGAAATCTTCACTCGGTAATAGTATAGAGTAGAGTGCTCCATTGATAGTGGTGGATTGGACTTCTTGAAATAGATATATATATGTGAAAGAAAGAGATGGTTTCTTGCTCGGTTAAAGGAATATCACTATCCCTCGTCCTAGGGTTTTCCTGCTTGATTCTCTTTTCAGTGAGGGATGCCCACTTAATCTTAATAAAGTAAGTAAAGAATGATCGATTCGATAGGAAGCACTGGTTCAAGGAATAACCCTTGGATGCTGATCTCTGGTTAAAGGATTAACCGTCGGATAGCGAGCAGGAATCGAACCAGCAATTGAATCTTGTCGCTACTTTGGCGGAGTAGACCGAGGGGGAATGTAGAGTATAGTTTACGACAAAAGGTGTTCTAGGACCAAAGGATCGAAGAGTGCGGCCTACTGTACTTGAGGATTAGGAATATGGAAGATAGGGTTCTCCTAAGACCTAAGAATAGTAGAGAAGCAAGGGTTAATAGAAGCACCGCTGATGTTGGTCCAATCTAGCTGGGCTGGATAAGAATCGGGAAGACTCGGGCAAACTGGCAAACATCGGATGAGATTGCACCTTACAACATAGAAGGAAGAACTAACATAACAATCATCTCCAAAATCCAGATGAAGGAGAGAAGGCAGCATACAAATAATAAATAGAATATCTAGGGTGGTAACACCTGCAACTCGGCAAGGAGAAGGAATCCCTGTAGTAGCGAGCAGTGTGATTAGATAAACCGTACCCCCTGAGGGGCCTGGCGATACGAACCGGTTGAATAGAAGAGCTTCCTTGGTTGGAACAGAAGATAGAAGCTGATTAGAAAACAGATGAGAGGCGGGCAGCATTGAGAAAAGTACTATACTTAACTTAGTTTTAGTTAGGGTCGGTTTGACTAAAATAAGTGAGTGGGACTCGCGAACTGGACAGTAAAGTGACAATAGGGTGGTCACTCGGAATACTTTTGTTAGGGAAAGCCTAGTAAAGTGGTCAACTAATAAATATTGTCAATAAAGAAAGGACTGGATCAGAGAAGTATGATGTAGTCCCCTTCCCTGGGTATCACGAACGGGGCATCACAACCATCATTCGAGGAATGTTTCCATTCCGATACTGGCATCCGGAGTCCTCCCTACTGATCCTTCGGAGCCGGGGTGCAAAGGAAGCAAGAGCACTGGGAGTACGAATATCCTTAGCTTAGTCCGAGGAAGGGTGCTATGCTATATCGGTGGTGCAGTTCTTACACATCATTATATCCATATTGGAAATCAAATAATCACCTGGCCCACCCCGATTCTCGAGAATCGAAGAGCTGACTTGCATTCGAGGGTAGTGTTAAGCAACTTCCGGATATGATCGATAGGTTTCACCGTCAAGCAAAGCAAATAGGAGAAAGAAGAGAAGTAGCACCCGCTGGGCAGGATAAGTATCTATCAGTTGGCCATCTCTCTCCGCCTAGGCCGGCGGAGACTATCCATAGGTTAAGTTGGTTCTGGTTGGAGGATTAACCCTCTGATTGTGATGCTTGGCTTTTGGGCCTCGGAAAGGAATAAAACTAGGCAAGCAAGGAGGGGATAAAGGACCACGGAACGAGGTAAAGGGCAACCCCTTGACCGAGTGAAGGCGAGCCCGGATTCAAAGTAAGATGGATTGAAAAAAGACTCCTAAAACTGCCCCCGCTGGGGTAGATAAAAAACCTTTGTCCATGGCCTTACCTTGTAGGAAAGGATCGCTCGCTACTGGTAACCGTTAATTCGTAAAACGTATGTTTCGTAGGAAGCGGAATCCCGTGGAAGAATCCGTTTTCTCGCTGCGCTGGCTTATGTGGTTGGTCAAGCAAGCCTGCCTTTAAACGCACGAAATCGAAGCAAGGCAGCGGAAATCACATTGAATGCAATGCCTTCTCCACCCCGTGTTGATAAAACAATTGTATTTAGCGCGCCTCAAGCCTCCTTCCTCGGGGTAGGTCCCGAGGAAGGAGGCTTCGAGGCAAGATCTACAAACGTCTGCCTCGGCTCGCTACCAAACTCGTAAGCAAACAGCGGGACGTGAAGCAAGCCAGCTACAGGTGCTAGACGGCTTTCTCGTCAAAGAGCGTTCTATTTGATTTCTAGGGTAAAAGACGGATTTGTTTATAACTGACCCATTTTTAATATACCACCCAACTAGTCACTCATGGGAGGCTTCACTTGTGAACTACAATTCCCGTACTACGTAGTATGATTGGTTGCTCAACTGCCCCTTAAACGAAGAAGACCCCCGGGCCGCCTTGCGAAATACTTACTGCTCAAAAGCTAAGAATTCAAATGCTTTACCTCTCTCTTCCGATGAATCCACTTCACATAAACATAATAAGTGTTTTGGCATGCCGGTTGATACTTTCGTTATTCAAAATTGATTGACGAAGGGAAGGTTCCGAGGTATCGGAATGTGGTAAGCCAGCTCCACCTAGGGATATCGCCGGACGGTAGGCATCGGTTGCTCTAAAACTTCTCACCTGGTTTTCCTATTGTCTTCTTTCCTTACGAAAGCGGTCAGTAAAGTAAAGTCGAGTACAAGAAAAACTAATAGCTTCCTTTCGTTATCTGCATCTGCTTTCCTCAAAAGGTCTAGCTTTGCCAAAATAAATAGTTTAGTTGGTTGGGTCCTGTCGATCAAGTTATAGGAGCTGCTTGCTATCTATCAAAGGGTAGAAAAATACCACGTTTGCATTGAAGGAATGTCGCAGGAAGCTGCCGATCCGCGATTTAAAGTAAAGTAAAGTAGTTCGTGCTTCGCTTCGGCGGCAGGGGACTATAGGCCATGAAAACCCACCCCAGGTATCTCCACCTGTGGATTGAGAGTAAAAACCAGTGAATTTCGTATCTCCCGCTGGCACACGATTTCTATTACTTTTCTTGTTTCCCGTTTCGGAGATCCATGGTAAATCGATATCTGGGCTCGAGCCAGGGTACTTATCTTCCCGTCTATAAATCAATGACCAATAAAAGACAGACCAAAGGGGTGATAAATCAAGGGGCGGACAGGAGCAGTTGGAAGTACCTTTGCCCTGGACTGGGGGATAGTACCGTGCGCTAATCCTCTTATTAGTATTAAAGTGGAGATGACATTATCACAATCCTAATGTGCTTTGGCGAACAACTTCTTCCCAATGCGTAGGAATCGTATCTCCTTAGGTTCTTTGCTTTCATTTGATTTTGATGAAAGAAAAGAAATCAATGGCCTTTGCCGAGGAACTACAGCATATGAACAGCTAGGGATCGGAATACTACAACCGTACCGGCTATCCCGGGCTGGTGATAGGAAGAGTCTAAGGGGGTAGGGGGTGGTGGTTATAGTGGAAGAAGATCGTGATTAGATAAACTGTCCGGAATCAGCAACCCGGAACGATAGTGGAGGCCACCCGGGAGGTGAAGCTACCATAGAGGGGAAGGGGACAATAGTAGGAGTAGGTTGAGCCATCCATAACTTGAATAGAGTTGGCTCCACCATTCCAATCAACTCGAAAGCATTGCAATCCAATGTCAATTACAAGACGCCTATGAGAAAAGTAAGGCACTGGACCTTGGTCATGAGACTAGTGAGAAGCATCTCTCTATCTAATAGACATAGCAGTAATGAGCTTTAACTGCAACTCTTATTCCTATAGCTGGCTCTCAAACTTATGAGTGGTATTCTTCCTTTCCCTACTTAATACTAAGCCATATGCTTACTAAAACTTATAAGCTCCAGCTCCACTTGCATATCGGTACGAACAAGCTAAGGGCAAATCTTATTGTTGGCTTACGACTCGGTAAACGGCTTTACTACTACAAGATTGATAACTGGAATCTCATATCAAGCCTACTAATCTTAGAGCTAGCAACAAACCTTACCTCTTAAAGCCTAATACCTTGGGTTGGGACAGCTCAATGAAGAGCTAGCTTCCTTCCTCCGGTCGTTGAACCAAAGGCAAGGCCACTCGAGACACTAGTGGAAATGAGGCTTTCTTTGGAATGACTAGTAATTTCTAGTCGGTTTAAAAAAGGAGAAATCAGTTCGTCATTGACATCACCATCATCGGGAGCTGGGTCAGGAGGATAATCACAAACTGTTTACTTCGAAAAGAACTTCTATTGTTACTCAGGTGCATTATCAATTCAAACTAGAACGGCAAATCGGGTGTGTTGAAATTCACTTTGCAAAATAGTACGACAAGATGGTGTGAAGCATTTGCCTTTTGGACATATGCTAGGTAAAAATAGTATTTGATTGTTTCAATCTAGGGATAAGAAAGGAAGACTTCTTCTTCGAGACAAAAGGCAAGCAACGAATTCGGAGCGTTGTGTTAATGATTCAAAAAAGTAACCAGTCATCCCTTGTCGAGAGGACTGTAGTGTAGTATTGTAGGAGAAAATCCCTCAGCTTGTTCACAACATCCGTAAAACAACCTATGGATATCAGCAAGTCGGAGATCTTCAGACAGGCATTGTATTTGATTTCGCGACTCTTGTCAACTGTTAGCAGGTAGCCTCGAATCATTAGCAAACGATCTATGCCCTGAACTAGGTAAAAAAGGATTTGATCATCTTCAAACTCTTGGCCGGGAGTAGAGGAGGGCCTTGCACGGAGTATCTTTCACCCTTTTGATTACCGTTAGCCAACCAAACCAGGGCTCATTCACCCTTAGCCAGGGCTGGCTCATTCTGGTAATTTGATAACCAGAGCCTACCAGCACTGATGGATCCAAAAAACTATGTCTACTTCCGTTATCCAATAGTGCAAATATAGGTTTCTTTTCTTTGAATCTCATGCTTTTGAGGTTTGGGTTCCCTCCGCATGCAAGCACATCAATGCTTCTGTAACCTGGCCTTCTTCCTAGCTACCTTCATCATTTCTAATCAATCCAATTCACCTTCCACTTCCAGACCTTCTAACATGTGCATTCCCCCATTTGTAAATTGGTGACCCCTCCCCACAATAAAAAAACAGACCCAGTGCGTACCTTTGCTCCATAAGGGCATTTCTGGAATTTGCTCCAATCCCACCCTTCCCGTACCAGTTGGACACTGCCCCCTGATTCTGTCCGGTTGAACATTGTAGGTGGATTTGCTTGAAAGTGGGCTCTAGTCTTCCTCGTTAGACTCTCCTGTGCCATTTCATACTGGGAAGCATATTCATATGCTGCTTGGTTGGTTCCCCCTTTTCACACCATAAGCAGTGCTTTTATCTATTGCTTAGCTCAAAAGAAAAAGTATTCACTTTCTCCATCAAATCCGGTAAATGAAATTCCTCTTTCTTTAGGAAGCATTGTCCGATTACCTGCCAGGCATCAAGCTTCTATCCCGCCCGCCCCGCCTACCGATCTCTGAACTGGAATTCACATCAGAACAGCGAGCAGTGGTTAGAATACAAGTACCTCTGAAATCCCAGCGCATACCAACCACAAAGATCTTACTTTTTGCTCGTGAGTGCACTAAGCGAAGAGAAGTTCTCTCGACTCTATCTTACGTATGTAAAAAGTTCAATGTCTTTTCGGAATTGAAATGCCTGGCATTGATCGCTAAACGTCAAGCTCCCCCCATCGACATCTTGCTCCCGAGGAGATATCATATCAGCGTACTACAGCTTACTTGGATGTGACTACTTCTACAATGGTGATCTTTCTACGTACATTATTTATTAATTGGAAATGTTTTTCCACTTTATTTTTGGCTTGCTTTGCCGGACTCCCTGAGTAATTCAAGCGTTAGGCTTCCTCTTTTATTGTATGTATAGTGAATTAATTTCATGTCATAGCCGCCCAGTTTACCAAATTGGCTTACGTAACATGTGAACCCGCATTAATTGTCCAAAATACTCCTCTCTTCCCCAATACAATAATAGAATCAAACTTGGTTAACTACAATAAAGCTCTATATACGAGAAACGCGGGCCGAGAAGAAGTCAACTCCAGCCGCGGGGCAGTCTAAGGCGGGACCTATCCACTACTTGTGAAGTAATAGAAGAGAGGATTTCTCGTTGATTTGATTCCTGCGCTGCGATCCATGGTTGAATAATAAACCCAGCGGCTTTCTCAATTCTAAATGCTAGTTCGCGTCACTCACATATGCCCAACCAACTGAGCTATCTGAACCATGCCGACTTTCTTTCAGCATATAGCGTCTACAAAAACAACATTGGATCACTTTTCCAGCAAGATCTTTCTATTTACGAAAATCTTCGATGTGGTGAAAACCGAACGTTGGCTTGTCTCGCGTGGTGGCGCTTACTACTTGAAAATACGTATAGTTTCAGTCCATCTTTCTCTTCCTGCAAGCATAAATATCCAGCCTTTGTGGTGAGATTGATTGCCTAGCAGTTCTAAGCAAGTACTTTATTTATAAGAAAGAGCCCGGTGGTACCACCATAAGTGGGTTGGTTCTTTCGGTATTGACCAACAAGTCCCTCTCATTGAGATTAATACCAGCTTGGTGAAACCGGAATTTCCTAATCAATCAAATCTGCTTGAAAATTAGCACAAGGAACAAGGTTTAGGAAAAACAAACCAAGGCCGGTTAGAGCTAGTGGTCTTAACCAAAAACACAGGGACTGGGTTATTAATCTTAAAAAAGAAATACTAGCTAGGGTTTCCCATTTTGCTCCCAATGTATCCATCATTTTTCTATTGACCAAATGCAATGTGATGTAAAGCACTTAAGATCTTTGTCAAGAAGGTGATGAAAGAAATGGGCAGCTTGTCCAGCCAATGGCTTACCAGCTTTCCGTCTTACCTGTCGAATGGCATGTGTCATATCTAATAGCAGATTGACCGCCACCAATATAGCAAGCTACGGGCCAGCAAGCAATCAATAGAAATATCAGTATGAAGAGGATGGAAAAGCTTACTGAATACTGAAAGGACAACTTGTTAAGTAGCCAGAGAATAAAGAAGTAGGCAGGAAAGAGTGGCAGAACTGACTCACAAGCAGGCGGACAAGCGTCGTTCTGAACACCATTCTCGAATCCATCCTTGCAATACCTCGCTCTAACAACTTTATCTGGAGATAGTCCTACTTTCTTTAAGTCAGGAAGATACCGACATGGAACTGAACTTCACTTTCTATACGATAATAGCTATTTTCTTTTATGATCAACAGGTCTAGGTACTCTCGCTTGATTCATTCCACTAGGTTCTACGAACTTAGGAACTCCGAACTCATGCTTTATTGAATTCCGTAGAACAAACACAAACTACTTTAAGTGCGGGGCTGCCTCGAGAATAGCCAACTTCTCATTCAAAGTATGCAGTTTCTATTTTATCTAGCCCAAAAAGAGCTTTTTCAAAGCATACTCTTTTCTTATGAATGGGTCCGATATCCACAAGCGAACCATTTTGATTACTTCTTATCAACTAGACCCTTCGGGGACGCCAGTGCCTTTTTCAAAATCCGATTTAGCGGTTTGGAAGGTGGATCTGACGAAACAACTTTCAGTGCCTTTCGGTTCGGTTCTTTTGGTTCAAAACTAGCGCCAACGGATAAAGAATTCGATGCCCCACCCCAGGATTTACGGATGGACCTACTTATCATTCGGGGAAGCAAAAGTTCAGAGATGGCCGATCTGAAACCAGCTATCTTTCCACTTCTATCGCTTCCTAATAGGGCTGGGTTGTGGGAAGAATAATCGTATCCCCCTGAGGTTGGTTTCAAAGCTCTTTAACAGAGCTGTACAAAGGAAGTCTGCACCTTCCCACTTATCCGGACTAGGCAACAACTGCTTTTCGTGCTGACCCAGAGGAGCATGCACGGGAGTCGACCGGACCAGAACCGCTTTCTTTCCGGCCGAAGTACCGCTTTAAGAATACAGTAGTGGAAGCCAAGCCCTGTGAAGACTTCTTCTCGATCAAAACTCGTAGAGAAATCAGAACAGTTGAAGGCCCCTGATAATTGAATTCACTTTATTTTCTTCCGAAAAAATCCCGGGGTGATAAATTTGGAATCAACTCTTATCTTGCCCGAAGGGTTTTTCCACCCACTTTCCCGGTTGACTGAGCAATAAGGAAACGTTTCACTGGACAGCACCTAGACCCGCAACTAGTAGCGAGCTTCCATTCGTATCTGGTGGTAGCCTGCGCGCAAGTCAAGCTTACAGAATTCCTGCCGGGGCGCCTTCTTTCTTATGCCAGCCAAGTAGCAAAGCAATCTGAAAACCAATCAATCTTCCTTACACTACGACAATTCACTTGAACTACCAACATCATGAGTGAGCCAGGCCGGCCGTATATGCGTCATTTCTCCTCATCCTTGTCTCTACTTGTTAATTGCTCGCAGCCCGTAGTGGGCCTTGAGTAGGATTTAAGCACGGGTTTCGAACCGTCTACTTTTCCTTATCCTTATGGGAATTTAAGAGAGAGATCACTCCACAGAGTAACCGAGAGAGAAGATTCAGGCGGCGATTGAAGAAAGTGACTACTTTCGCTCATAGCTGGATAGAACTAGTACGAAAAGAGACCTAAAAAAAGAGCCTTTCCCAAGCCAAGCTAAATGCTATTTTCTCTTTTTTCTTTCTGCTAAGCTAAAGGTATCAGTAGTTTTAGATCACAGGAGGCGGTTCAAGCTAAAAGACAACTATGCGATTCAGGATTCAGGCAAGTATGCCGTACCCCTATTTAAAATAGAGGCAACGAACCACCAATCCATTACGATGCCAGCAAAGAAAACCAACGCTTAAGACGCTATTGGAGACTCGCGTAGCTATTATTCGAAGCTTATTAATTTCTTTACTGCGTTCAAGGCATGACCGCGTGATAGGTGTCCTTTTCCCCCTACTCAAGAAGTAGAGTTACATGTGAGTTCCGATCGTGATATGACAAACAAATCTGACTTTTTCTTTCCCAAGCTGGCGCCTCTGGACCGATAGGAAGATCGATGACCCGCATCGCATCCTACAACTTCAAAGAAGTATTTGTATCACACCCGAGCAATGGACCGGGGAAGGAGTTTCATTCATTTACGGAGTTTGGAAGCGAGGACGATCCAGGATCGACTGCTATCTGAAGAAGTGGAGTGGAATGGATCTGATTACCCATTGGCGTCTGCATTGACGCTTCTGACTAGCCCTACTCTGTGTCTTTTGCGTTTCCTTATTCATGTACTCATGTCTATTTCTATTTGTATGATACTTATATTGCAATCGATCTATCCCTTGGTCCTGCCAATCGAATTGTTAAGTATGTTTTTTCCCTTTCGAGAAATGGTGACAGTACCAAATGCCGAATTAGCGGCTGTACCAAATGGTCAATGCCTCTGGGGTTCCCCTTCTCTTCAGCTCTCTCCGGTTTCACCGATGTGTTGTGGCATGAAAAACTGTGTACATGCACGCTTAGACGCCCTTGCTTAAGGCATTCATCTATACTCTCCCCCGGGGGTTGTTAAGCGAGCTATTCCTTCAATAATGCTTGATCCATCCTTTAGGGCCCCTAGAATCTTAATAATCCATGGCTCACAAGGTATTGCTGACCCTATACTAATAGCATAGCATGCGGCTGGTCATATGCCTCTAGGATTTGATAACACCTATATTTGCCTATATCTAGAAATGTAATATCTAAAAAAATAACTCTACTCTAGGTTAATTCCCATCAGAGTGTGTGTAAGGCTTTCTGGGTTGAGGTACTAGAAGGCTATATATATCCCTTTTGGGTGTCAATTCGGAGGAGAAAACCATTTCAATTAATATATGACATTGAATTCATATCTGTGAAAATGATAAGCATGGGATTGAGCAGGATAGAGTTGGCCTTGCTAGAAGCCTACTTTCTTTAGAGAAAAGAGCTTATAACTCGCTTTTACTACCTCATGCGTATAATCAAATCATAATCGCGAGCCTACTCAAACAGAGGGAAATCGACATTTCTTTAATAGAAAGAAGCTTATCCTGATGTGGAGTCTAGTGCTGAAAATAAACAGAATGGAAAGAAGGAAACTTATAGCCGCATAGTTGTTGCAAGGCTTTCGTGAGCAAGGTTACATTTTCTTCCCTTCTGTCTACACAAATAGCATCTCTTTTCCATATGTTCAATCCACAACTTCCTTTAAGAATGAGTTGGTCTGGTCCTCTTTTTAACGACAAGGTCAAAGACTTGTTGTCCCAATAAAAGGGGCTTATGGTCTTCATCCAGTCCATCCCAAGAACTACATCATATGTTCCCAAATCTATCACCCTCAGGTCTACCTGAAATGAATGACCTTGCAATTCCAGTTTGACCCCGACACACTTTCCTTCACTGCACACTTTCAAACAAAAACTTCTGTATAGGTTCTTATCTTAGATTCCGTCTATACGGAGTCTAGACCTTTTCTTCTTTTACTTCACACAAAAAAAAGAAATATGGAATAATATAAAATATATTAGAATAAATGGGCAATAGTTAGGAGAGGTGCGCCAGAAGGTAAGGTGGACAGACCAGAGGAGTAGGGGTGCTTCCGATACCACCATGATCGGTAATGGAACGCTACGCCCTTGCTTTCTTTATGCCTCAAGGCTAATTGAATGAATTGAGGTTTAGTAAAAGCCATTCGATTGATCAGAAAGGAAAACCAAACCTGTAAAGAACTTCTACTATGGATTGCCGGTGCGCATTAGTCCGACCAGATTCTAGATGATCTGCCCGCCTCGTCCTATTCCATTCTTTTTTCTTTGAATGGAGCCTTCCGTTGCAGCCAGTTCGAATTCGGACAGTAGGCCTGGCCTCCCAACTTGCTACAAGGCAAGAACCAACCACTATAAGTCAACTCCAATAAAGAAGCTTGGTGGAAAGAAGGAAAGAGAGAAAAAGCTACGTCTCTTTGATCAGTTATCTAAAATAATAGGTTTTGAGACCCCTCTACTCTATTTGTCTAGGCTGGGGTTAGGTTTGCTATTGGACGGCTTTCTCGATTATAGGGGAAGACTTTCTTGGAAATGGCTTTATTGCTATCCACTTTCCTATTTGAAAAAAGGAATTGCTCTATCCTTTATTTAATAGTCTCTATGATTTTCGATGAATGAGCCTATGGTATGGTAATGCTTTGATCTCTATTCTATGGCGCAATCGACCGTCGAGTCTATAAATAAGTACTAATAAGGAAAAGAAAACTATAGTACTACGAGGATTCTGGCGGGGAAATGCGCAGCGGAAAAAGGGAGAAATGTTCTTTCCAATGAAGAAGGCCGCTAAGGTTGGCTTTCTTTCCTCCATCATTACTGATGTTTTTAGCTTCTAAATTGAATCTGAGGAAGGGAATAGCTCTTGTTCATTAGCTCTTGTAAGAAAGAGTGGAAACCACATAGCAATAAGCATCTCCTTACTAGGCGGTCTAGTTCACACAGACAGTGCTTACTTAAGATGGATCAATTGACCTGTCTTGGTTTTCTAACAATTGCTTACTCTGCTGCTTTCGATTTGTGAGCCAGGTATATTCTATTTGTATGTATTTGCAAAATGCCTATGTCTCTAATTTCTGCTTCTTAGGTTGCTGGCGTTGGCCCCAACTGAGTCGGCTCCATACATCCAACAGATGAATGGCTAACTCATACCGCCCCGGCAAGGAATGGCTCGCTCTTTCCTAAAGCTGAGGGGATGAGCCATTCCTCTCAAAAGGGGGGCTCGCTCCTTCCTTCCTACCTATTGGTCGGCTCGTTCATCTACTCGCTGGATTGGAGACCTATTGTTTGGAGGGTTTTAGTATACACGTACGTCTTTGCTTTCCTTTTTAATGCTGCCGGTGATTCAGCCACAGCCACAGTAAGAGCCGCTACCCTCATCTCTGTTATTCTTATTTCAAATAAAAACGAAGTCTTTGAACGTAGAGCAGAAGGGAGGGTTATTAACGCTGCTAATAAAACAGCCGAAAAGACATCGAGTTTCTAATCGCTGAGTTGATGTGAAATGATCAGTGATCAGACTAAACAAAGCCGGTTTAATAGAGCACTAACAGGGCGGCAGACCTATTTATAGAAAAAGATATAGTTTCTATTTGCCCAGGGAGCAACAAGAAAGGTCACGGGTAAAGCACTCTAAGGTTCCATTTTGGATTGTCTGGTAGGGATATTGGCTACGAGACCTACTATGAAAGTCTGGATACCAGGAAAACGAGCGAAATTGCCGCTCCTAGGAAGCTTCCAAAGTTTTTATTACAGGGTCTAAGAACAGCAAATGGGAAGTTCTCCTCACACTCACTCCTCTCATTTATATCCGCTACCATCTATCTTAAAAGCTACTGCTGTGACACTCATTTTCTAATTAATTTTAAAACTAGGTAGGCAATTTACGCACTTTTCAATGAAGAGTGGATGATCTGCCAGCTCTCGCGGAAAGATGTCAAAGTTCTTGTGAACCCCCAATTCTGCAGTGGAATGAGATAAAGCAGCCCAAAGGTCCACCGGGATTTCATCTAAACTCCGTGCCGTGGTGCACATTAGCAGAATACATTCCGCTTCGAAAGAGCCTTATACTTATACATAGACGGAAAAAAGAAGAAGAGGGAGAACGGTTGGATTTGGTCTTGTTGTCTGTTGTTCTTTTCTCTATCCTTATAGAGAAAGTGTTGGGTGACTTTCCCATACGATAATAAAAAGTTTTTCAAACAAGTAAATCAAGTCCTAGGTAGAGGTTTTCCCCGAGTCTACATACTGTCTTTTGAGTTGCTTTTTATCGAGGGAAAGAGGGGGCCTAACTAAAATAAATACGGGATTTTCTCCCATACTTTTTTACTGAGCCAAACGGACGGAGTTAAGACTTCGACTAGCTAGCTTTGAACAATAGACTCTAGCCCCACCAGGTAATCTGGGGCTTTAAAGGGCGACCCGCTTAACTTTACTGAAATGAGGTAGCTAGAGAAAATCCATGAAATGGGTTGGAATTAAGATGTGCGCGCACTTCTTCTCAAAAGAACTACTATACTAGGCAGGCAGGTAGGCGGGTAATTCTCTCCGTATGGCTGGAAATGCATGCTCTCACTTCGAGTTTCAATTCAATCTTATCGCAAACGCACTACTATGCTATAGCTATATCTAGGAAAAGCGGCAATACAAAGCCAAGATCTTCCTTACTAAACTTAACTCATAAGTTTAAGTTAATGAGGGCTAATCCGTCCGCAGTTTTCAACTGGTAAAGCTTTCCCTGTCTCTTCGGGAATACAAGACAAATAAAAGAAAAAGTAAATGCAAGACAACCTGAAAGGAATTCCTATGTATGAGTTAGTTCGATTCCATACTCGGACTGGTATATATAAGTGCTCATCACTACTCGACTCAATCTACTATAGGATAGGATAGGATAGGATAGGATAGGATAGGATAGGATAGGATAGGATAGGATAGGATAGGATAGGATAGGATAGGATAGGATAGGATAGGATAGGATAGGATAGGATAGGATAGGATAGGATAGGTAGGTAGAGAGTAATTCTCCGAAAGAACTACTAGTAAAATATGTAGGTAGGGCTTGGGCAAGTAAGTAAAGTAGGCATGAGTTATCTTTTCCTACGGCCTACCATCTATTCGGACAAGTAAATAAGTCTGGGCATTCCTTCACTTCAGGTAATTCGATAAGTAACTACGTTCATTCAATGCTAGGGCTCTCCACTTTTTGTGAAATTACAAGGGGGAAAAATGCTCTCTATCTATTCCAATATAGACTTGTTTGTGGACCTACCTTCTTTTAGTTAGCAAGTTCGTAAGGCAATACAAATCCAAAAAAGCTAGGAATTGAACCAACCCACTTGAAATTCTCGTAAAGAGAGAGAGAGTGTTGTTTTCTAAAACTGGATATTTTATAGCCATTTTCAGTGCATCTAGATCGTGCGGGCTCTTTCTTAATTTCATGTCCGTCCCGGCTACTCAAAACTCTGATTCAGGAAAGAAATGAGCAAACGTTACTAGGAAGGTGAACTCGCTATCAAACTACTGCGGTGCGGGGAAGCGCGAAAGAAAAACCTGTTTCAAGATCCCTTGAAGGACTCCCAGGAATGAGAGAGCAAGTACAAGGACAATCTGATTTTCTAAGGATAGGCTCCATAATTAAGGTTAGAGTGGATTTTAAAAGCTACAGCAGATCGATAAGTTGCTAATTTAGCTAAGTAAACTCCACTACGGAATCTAGCTCTCCATAAGAGGGTATTCCCAATGAGACAAGTAGTTTATCGAAGCTCTGTCTGAAGATTGTAGTCCTGATTTCTCGGAATAGAATAATTGAATGAGCAGGTGCAGATGGTCAATCTCCATCTCTTTTATGGCAGATTCTTTTTCGAGGACCTGGCGACAACTCTCTCTGGACGGTAGGGGAACCCCTGTGAAATCAGTAATCAACGCACTCCCACTCCTCTTGCTCCAATTCCCTCTCTTCCTGCTAAAGCTCCAACTTATCCAGACTGGTCAACAATTCTTCCTTTGTTCTCCTAATCTCTCTATTCACATTTGCACTCCACCCCTAAAACACTTTCTCATCTGTTGTAAATGTACTCAAAAGGCTTCCCCAATTCTCCTTTTAACAACAGTGCATGCCACCTCCATCCTCTGAATAAAGTCTTCTTGTTTCAACCATGATCTTTCAAACTTGAAAAACCCTTTGAACAGTTCAGTCTCACACTCCACCAACAAAGGAACATGGTCTGAACCATATCTAGGAAGGGGCTGTCGCCACAGCATGGGTATACAACATTTAATCCCAGTCTATTGTAAAAAGGAATCTGTCTAACTTAGCAGCTGACACAGCATTGTTCCAAGTGAATTTGCGCCCTTGCAAAGGTAGCTCCATCAGCTCTATATCCTCAATCAGCCCAAACAATTCCTTGCTAACCCTAGCCTGGAATTTCACACCTATTTTCTCACTTCTGGACCAATTTACAGATAATCATGTTTTCTTGGTATCTATAATTATAGAGCATCTCAAAATTGTGATAGATTGCAGTCTTGATAATGCTAACATAGTATTGGTAATCTAACATTTCGTATTTTGATGCCAGTCACAACAGGACCCATTTATCCAAAAATAGTCAACTTGAGAGGACTTTTCAATCTCGAACTCAAACTGATGCGTAGCTATTATTTAGAGATGCTCTTACAGAATCCCATGCTACGGAATGAATCTAGTTACCATCCGATTTAGCTCCATAAATATGGACATGGCTTAAGGAAGCTAATTACTCGGGTTCAAGTAGTTCCGGCTAGAGAGATGGAGTAACTAAGCCCTAACGTTAGATCCATTATCTCACAGAGTTAAATTCAGACAATTCAACCCTTCCTGCGCGGGTGCCAGACATCGCCAAAATGAGTAAGTCTAAGTCGCCGAAGAGAGTATTTTTGGTCTCTCTCGCAAGCTCTGATAGTGAGACAACAAAGGAAAGAATCTTCAGGCTATTCGCTTCCCTCTTTCAGTGTAGCCGGGTAGCAGTATCGGCAATCCCACGAGCAGACGAATCAAATCAGGCCTATTCTTTTTCTATGTTCTTTTTTTGCTCTACCCAGGGCTTCTATGGTCAAACGTGGAAGCCTTTTTACGTGCACAAGTCCTGAACGAATTTCGACTCGTCCCTCTCTTGAGACGAGGACTTAAGTTCATTTTATCTTCTTCTCAATCTCCGTTCTTCTTTAATTAACTACGATCTTGAGAAAACCATGCATGCGCTGTCTGGCGATGCGAAAGATGAGAAAGAAATTGGCATGTCCTGGATCTACCACTTTTTACTTCCTTTTTCGTACTCTTCTTTCATCCTCCTTACCAGAACGCTTTTCCTGGTTCAGAAGAATAAGATACTGAAATTGTGTTGTGGCTTACATATGGAAAATGCCTTCGTCTTGAAGCTACCAATGCACACCACGGTGAAATCATTGTCAATTAATTGTTAGATTCCCCATATCACCCATAGCCACCCAAATCTTTTTTTTGCCTCAAACTCTGCTGCCCTATCACTCCTCGATAAGTGTACTTACTCAGGTTGTGCACTTGGCTGAGCGAGATCTTCCCCTTTGGCATGAGAACCGCCTACCTACGCTAACGTAACTAATGCAGATGGCGGAAGTTAGTAGTTCTCCTATCGTAGTATTATACGTATTTCTCACGTGTAGACCTTAAGACCTTCTCAGTTCTGCAGGAAGGATATTTATATATATACCATTCCATATTAAAGTCAGACGGATAGGGCATATTTGACTAGGAAGCAAGCAAAGCGAGTCCCTCCATACCAGCTAGCAGTCTTGTTTAGGGAGTCTCCTTCTTTACTGAGTAAGGTTCCCGGGTGCCTATGCGATTATTAAGGCAGGGTGCTACTGTACCAGTAGTAGAGTGGGTTGAATCAAATCGTTTGTCTAGAGAGGGTGTAGCGATAACTAAAGCTGACTGTACTAGAAACTGGAGATCCTGTATAGGCAACTGGCCTTATAATAGTGTATTGAACTACAGGACAGGAACGACTCATAAACAAGCGAATTCTGCCTTTAGATAAAGACAATTGGAAAAGAAGTCGAATCAAACATTCAAACCTAAGGCCTTTGTGGCATCGGTTACAGCTGGGAAAGCGAACCTCTATCCATAACAATAAAGAAGAATCTCGATCTAATTGGAAATTTCCCATCACCTTTTTTTTTTACTTGTTGACTAGGCTGGTTCCTGTTTGTCAAAGTGGCTTCGTCCGCCCTTCCCCTGAAAACTACGATGAAAGCTGGAGTAGATAGATCTACCAGGCAAACTTCCCCTTCCTCCCATGTGGTATTCCCACCTCTATCCATGTTATAGTCTAGAGCCAGACAACCTTTGTCATAATATTTGCTAGTCTTTAACAGATAGCATTATTAGTGACATAAAGAGACCATCCTATCTGGATATCTCGACTTCTCTCTCCACTACGAGATCTACTAGAGCCTTTTTTGCTTACTCTGGCGGGCCCCTTCGGGTCGCCTTCACTCGTCTAACGGCGACTTACGGTCTCTGCTCGTTTCCCTGCGTCTAACTAGTACTTGTTTCCGCTTCCACGGAAACATTCGATAAGTTATACGTTACAAACTAACACTGCGGGCACAACTTCATCGTGGTTCGACTCTGCGATTACTCGACTCTCTCCTCGATTCTGTTGTCCCTTGCCGCCTTAGGGTGAGTAAGCGGCTCTAGTCTCTCTCTCCTTTACGATCTTAGTCGAGATCTCCCTGCTTAACCCCTTTCAAGATGTTTTGTTATGTGTTACCTTTTTTTCCCAGAATGATCGGCCTCCATGGAGGGTCCTTACCTCAACATGGCCATCATACAGGTAAACAAACTTTTCATCGTTATGAGTGATAAAATACGAATTATTTATATAATCGATATATTCAACAGATCCTTCTAGTTGGTTTGTAGATAATAGACTTTGAAGACCTTCTAGGTTACATACAAAATCATCGTACTTGAAGGCTATAAATACTTCGTTATACCAACGGCTATATTGTACTCCTGGATACCATTTATCAAACACTGTATCAATTCAATTTCAATTTTCAATTTCAATATAGTATAGTATAGTATAGTATAGTATAGTATAGTAAAGATGAAATAGAACTTTAGTTAGTTCTCCTACGGGAGAGACCCATGGGTAATTTATCATATTATGATTCTGAATAGAATAGATTGGTAGACTAACAACCTGTCCGGTTAGATCTTTTATAAGACCATCGGGGATAATACCATCAATATATGCTAATATATCAGTTTGATTTGTATGATAGAAACTATCACTCAACTGTATTGTATTGTATCTTTACAAGTGCTTTAACGTTATTCTGTTCACCTAAGCCTTTATAGTGGCCTTCCTTGAGATCCCTCAACTTAGTGAGTTGCGGGGGTGTGTAATATCCATATCCATCTACTAAGACTAAGACGGTGTTTAATAACACTTTTGCTAACGCGTGCATTAGAAGTGCATCAGATGCAAATCTACACTTATAGACATGTAAATCATCACCGTTCACACATTCTGTGGTTAAGACCCCTCTATCTTCTTCCATTTCCATTTCCATAGTAACTAACTGATAGAGGAAATTCTCTTTCTTTAAATAATATTTATCTAAATGATATAGATCAATCGGATAAAAATGGTACTCCCCAGTAGTGTATATTATCTCTTTCAAACGATCTTTGATGAAAGACGTAGCACCTCTCACCCTCCAATCATCGTTATAGACTGAATCGATGGCTTGCATCAGCAAAACTAGTTCATTATTACAGAAGGTCATATCATAGTAGAATCTTTCTCTTGTTGTTGTGTTTTAGTTGGATTTTCCTGAGTAAACACAGCGCCAACTTATGAATAAGTTAAGTAAAATAGTCAAGTATTTTCTAGTTGGTAAATTTAGATAATGAAAAGCTCTAAATATTTCCAATTCGACCAACTTTTCTCTAACAAGGAGCTCCTGCTTCGATACTAGGAAGGCACAAGGTCTCGTCCCCTTCACCCGCACACCGGAGCAGTCTCCTTTCGTTCATGAGATAAGATGAATCGCTAAGAGTGAGCTTCTGCACAGCACAGTAGAGGATCTGAACTCATAAGGCTCGCAGAGGACTCATTGAAGAGTGTTCTAAAAGAAACCTCCTCGCATCTAAGTTTTATAAAACTAGTGGGTGTAAAAATCCCAAATTGACAGATCTCTATCATCATGTACATGAAACATCAAAAACTTCAAAATAAACTACAACCACCTGTCAATTGAACCATAGGCAGACCTCTTGAGCTACCCACAGCAAGTCCGGTGGCATTGTAGCCCACACTCGCCCATCCCTATGCTTAAACAACCCCCAAAAGACCCCTATGAAAGCAGAAATCAACAGCTTGAGTCTTCTTGGCAGGTGCCTCTTGGCAGCCAAATTAGCTCTATTTAAATTGTAGGTCGCATGAGCCACCATAATGAGCATTTAGACTTGACCAAACCGCGACAGCATACGGACATTAGAAGCTCTGAAATAATGCAGACTCAACCGGGCTGTACCTGCACATGACATACGGCTTAGAGCAGTGCAGTTGCCTTCTTTCTTTGTTCACCTACATTTTCTTGTTCTTTATTGAATTGGATTTGACTGACGACAAGACGCGCTGCTAGTGCTAGTTTCAGTAAGCCTGTCTCTTCTAGAGGAAAGCAAAGCTGGCCCGGGATTAAGAAGAGCTCCTATTTTCATACTCTAAGCTTGGATAATCCGCATCAAGAAGATTCGAACCCCTGCTAGCACTGCGTAAGACAACCAGTCAATCTGGAGTTTAGTAGAACTCGCTTTTAGTCTTTCTTTCTTACACAGAAATATAAGTTTCTAGGTGAAAGCTCAGTTTATCCAATTACATATTAATACCTTAAGATTCTGATGGCATCACTTTCTCTCGCATAAGGTCCAGTTGATATCAAACAAAGGTGGATCCTGCAGATTTTATCACCCGGTGGCGAAATGCAAGTGTTTACAGTGCCCGGGATTTGGTCCATAAGGGGTAAAGATCTGCATTACTAACCTACAATCCGCGGGTGGATAAGCAGATACACGGTCTTGCGCTTCGCAAACATTTGAAGAACTATCTTATCGCGCCACCGACAACCTTGATTTTCGCTTTTATGATTTCTCCACATTCCCCCTAATTCCTTTTCTTTAATCCCCGGCTTAAACCCTTATTTCATTCCATTGCATGAATTCTGGACCCTATATATGCATTTTTCTAGCGCTAGGAATCGTATTTCTTTAATCCTGGGTATTGGGGAAGCAACAACTAGATAATCCAAAAGTGCTCTTCACCAGGAATCCATCCCCGGACCACTTGACTTGTACCTGGAACAGAGAATCAGCCAATGGAAAGCAAGGCTTGCAGTTAGATGTGGGAGATGCTCAAGACAGAGCGTGATGGCAAGAGTGGAGCGAATAATAACAGTTCTTAGCTATCACATTCAGAAAAAACTACAGCATCCCTTGCCCCGCAAACCATGTGCTTTCATTCAATTGTTAGATCAGATCATTTGCAAAAGAAACCCATCCTTGCTTTTAGGAAAGTATCATACCAAGACGAAGAGGAATAAGGAAGGGCGAAGCATTGAGAAGAATGAAAGCCTAGTGATTGCAAGCAAGTTTGGCATTTTTCAGGCACGGGGAGCCCTATTTCTAAGTTTACAAACATGCTGTGGATAGGTTGGATCAGTCAAACCCGGTGGTTGAAGCATGTAAACCGGCTCTTCCAAGTCACCATGCAGAAAAGCAAGCATTATTGACATCCAATTGATGTAATGGCCAACCAAAAGATAAGGCAATGGTAAGTACAACACGTACTGATGTGATGTGGGTCGAACAACAGGGCGGAAAGTGTCTGTGAAATCTACTCCTTCCTCTTTGCTCCGCACCTTTGGCTACTAGCCGGGCTTTGAAGCGTTCTAACATCAGCTCTTCTTTATACTCGGTAAACCCATTTACTGCTCCCGATGTTGCCCGATTGTTCTTATACCACATTTCTAAGTTGCACGGGCGGGCTACCAACTCACATTTTGACGGATCTAGATTGTGGTTGTGTTTTGCGATATCATGAAGTGTTTCGTATATTGTCGTAAGTGGAAAAGGCGCGCAGCGTTCTCGATCAGATCTCTTCCTGGGTTTGTCTCCGCTTTTCTTGGGCTTCACTAGTAAATTCTTCGTTTCATTGCTTGTCTCGTCTACGCCTGACAAGATAAGGTCAGAGTGCAATCGGTGCGTGCTTGGCCCGGACGTTAATCTGGCAATAAGACGCAGTATGCTTTTCTCAAATGGTTTGGAGTAAGAGTGTATGGAAAGGCGCGGAGTTCGGAGTGGAATCGGCTACCTCAGTGCTTGCCTACATCTCATGTGAAAAATAAACTCGCTAACGCTCGGGCTTCAACTCCAAACTTGTAGCACTGGTCAACGTACTATTCCTCTTGGCTCTACTACTCTCAAAGAGCATTCAACAAAGAAGATAGCTCTCTAGATCCTATATAGCTAGCTACTCAAGATATAAGTGAATTGTCTGTGCCGGACTTGCATAAGTAGAGCTGGGTCAGTTCAGGAATCTGCTTACGTTGTAGACTAGTGACTCGTTATCGTCAAGATGGTAAAGGCTGTCTTTTCTCGCTTCAAACCAGGGGCATAGTTTCTTCTTTAGGTAAGGCTCCTCTCTGGAAGAAAATTTCATTGGCTCACTAGATACCGAGGCTGGTCAAGGTTCACCCAAACACGCAAATCGTAAACATAAAAATCCCTCGAATAAGAAATGTGATAGCTCGGGCACTTTCTTCGTCAACATGGGAATCCGAAACAAAGACTAGCCTCTTCAACAAGGGAAGGCTATCTGCCTACATCCACTTACATGGGATGGGACTACCTCCTTCCAAACAAACACTCTGATCATCGGCTCAAAATCGATCTGTAGGCATAGGAGAATGAATCGGATAGGGCTACTACTTATTTTTAGGAGACTTACTTACGTTCTCTTTCATCGGCGTTCTGGCTATCAAGTCAAAGGGTCTTTCGTGAGAAAAAAAGCTGCGGCAGGCTTCTGAGAAATAGAAAGTCTCTTTTCGCTACTCCTTACTAATAAAAAAGTGAAGATCCTTACGCGTACTCTATTCGGGAAGAATGATCTTCGGTAAAAAGAGAAAGAAGTCTTCAATTAAGCTGTATTAATCCCAGCTTACTCTGGCATTGAATGGTTCCCCTAACCCTTCTTGATCTGACAGTATGAAAATCCCCTACATTAAGCATTTGGTTTTTATGTATCCGCCAGAATCTCCTTTTTTTTCTTAACACTGTTGGCCCTCCTGTCAAACACCATTTCTCCCACTAGAGAAACTGAAAACTCCCCGACCCAAGAATCTAATAGAGTCACCTGAGACTCATCAACCGAAGAAGCAAAGGTGGTGACAGTGAAATAGGATCAGTCGAGCATATTATAACCTCGGATTCTGAGTACGAAAGAAAGGGTGTATCCCGCCAAAACAAAAGACATACTGGGGATGCCGTTTCCTACTAATATCAAGGAATTGAGAGGCTACCCTCATTCAGCTTTCGCAGGCCCGGGCACTTTGGAGTTTTGCTTGGCTTTTCTAGTGCTTCAAAAAGCAAATCTGGTTCGTGTGGGGCTAATGGAGAAAAGATGTACAGTGATGCAAAATGTCAAGGGCGCGCAGCGTGGGCATATTCTGAGGCAGTGAATGAGTCCGTTCAAGACTTCGATCCTATGCTTTCCTAATCTAGCGACTTTCGGATTATTCTTATTCCCTGAAAAAAAGGAGCCCTTACTCATCTTAAACAAAAGGCTTAGCGCCCTCAACTTACCAATTTCACTATAGGCTGGCTGGCTCTTGGTGGAAAGGTTCAATTTCTGATTCTTTTCTTGGAGCTGCAGATGTAAAGAAGAATTGAATGCCGGCTATTGCTTGATCTTATCCGGCTGGCTGGCCATAAACAACCAACTACTGCATAAAGAACAGAAGGATAGGGCTGAAACGTGGCTAGAAATGCGGAAAGCAATCGATTGAATCCAACGTGAGTCAACAGCGGGGTCTATTAGTGCGTTACCGAGGGTGGTATCAAAGGCATAAAAGGGTTAGAAAGTCATAAGCCACGGCGCTAACACGCATCCATTTTCTTGCTAGATGCTGACCAATTGGTCATGAACATCGTAAGGCGTTGCTCTTCGCGAATCCCTGCCGTAGTATCAGCTACCCCTACTCGCTTAAAGCCCTTTACCGAAGAACTTCCACAATGGTTTCCCTTTGACATCTTGTAAGTCACAGCCTCCTTACCTGAATGAACGAGCCAATAAACTGGTGATCGGTCCATTTACTATTTATTATAGTCTATGACGGAAGATCGTCTCTTTGCACATGAGATGCGTACTTTGTGGTTGGCCAGGATAAGCAAAGCCTACATCATCTAGGACTTGCCATTGAAAAAAAACCTTTCTATTCGGTCATCAACAGCTCGGGTCCATTTAGCTTCGGTGACCAGATAGATCCATCATCTTCGAGGAGGAGGAAACATAAGTCCAATACGCGTTATGGAAGACTAGGGATTGCTAATCCGCCCACGCGGGAAGCCTTCTCCCTCTCAGGCTCAAGAGTCAAGATAGCCCGCCCTAAACAAGAAGCAGCTTATTCTTTCTACTATGGCAATGGCAATGGCAATGGCAATGGCAATGGCAATGGCATGGCGGATAAAGCAAACCAAAACGCGCAACGGCTTTCGCGCTAGTTGCTCCATCCGTTGCTTGTTTGGTTTCGATGCATAAATCAACCTCTCGTTCAGGCGGTAATCCTGGTAGAGTCTCATGGAAGACGTCGGTAAATTCTGACACCACTGGAATAGATGATAGGTTCTTGACCTCCGATTTCGTCTGCATGGCTGATACAAGGTAGGCGGTACAACCTGACTCGATTAGATGCTGTGCCTGTAAAGCTGAGATTGTCGTGATTCGATCACCAACTTGTCTGAATTGCAATGAAAATGGCTTAGTCCCCGGTTTCTGGAATGTCACCTTCCTGCGTGGACAATCAATCGTGGCATGATGCATAGTCAACCATTCCAAGCCCAGCATCATATCGTCCTGCTTTTGCAACTATTGGGTCTACTCTTAGCTCTCGTCCTGCAATCTGTATCTTAAGGTATGAACACCTCAATTCCTGAATGAAGAATTCAAAGGTTCCGATCAACATTGTTTTTCCACTCTCTATTGTCGCCAGCCCACACCACATCTTTTGACCCAAGCTTTAGATGATACTGAGTGACTGCATCCAGTATCAATCAGTACGTAAGCAAAGCACCCAGAAATATTGAAGATACCTGCTATCAGTTCTGTGGCCACGGTAGTGTCATCTGTCTGATCTAGTCTGTCGATTGGTCCCCCAGCCTCGCTGTGATGTGCCTGAACTGTGACTCGCGCGCCTCCTCTGCCTCCAAATCTCACGTCCCGCTGAGAGATGGGACCTCCACGACCTCTCGGCTGTTGTGTACCGCCACCTCTCGCCACTACTCCCTGTGTCATCGGTTTGGTTCGGTCTGTACACCAAGCATGAGTTTTGAATTTGGCTTGGGACACTCCCTAGCGAAATGACCGAGCCCACCACAATTGTAACAAGTGCCATTCTTCCTGTAGCAAGTTGACTCATGATGTCTCCCTTGACAATATCGACACCAAACCTTCTCGTAATTCACAACGCCAGAATTTTGCTTAGCTGGATTTGCTGATGGCGGGGAATTCATTGACTGACTTGGCCTTGATTGATGATCCATCAACTCGTGGCTTTACATTGAGAACAAAGCTTTGCTGACCCGCTCATATGACTCCACTCGTAGCGCATGTGCCATCAGATCCACTAGTCTCACTGTACCAGGAAGGTCGATTATTTGTGTAAATCTGGGACCTTCCAGATATTGCCGTCGCAAGCGGAAGTCATCTGCCACAATGTCGGGAGCATACCTCATCAAGTTGTCGCATTTCATATTGTAGTCCTGAACAGTACCACTCCCTTGTTTTAGGCTAACGAATTGCTGTCGAAGCGCTTCCCGAGACATAACATCTAAATACTGATCATTGAATTCTCGCTCGAACCACGCCCAAGGAATGGTTGGATTTGAACCATCATTATCTCCATTATGTCTCTTCTTTGCCTCCTGCCACCAGAAAGGAGCATGGAAACATGAGAAGCAAAGAAAGAATGAACATATGGGCGTTAAGAGTTTTTTTTTTAGTTAAATAGCTGGGAATAAGGCTTACCTTTCGTAAGTCCAATATGCGAGTAAGAACATGTGCGGGGATAGGCATATGTTTGAGGATATGGAGGAAATAGAACGATTTCACTAATTGTTTCGTCTGGGTCGTCTTTGATTTTTTGACTTATTTCTTTCTCACTCACTACTTTTTTCTATTTTCTTTTGTCTATCGAAACAGCCTAGGATTTGACCTAGTCAGCTTATGCTTCATTTCCTTCGATTTCTTCTTTCGATATGAGCGAGCTTACCCAAAACCTATACTTTAATGATCTAGTAGCCCTATTCACATATGCCTATTTCTCTAAACCTAGTCCTATTACTGGCATATCTCTCCCGGTGCTCGCTTATCCCTATTCCGTGCATACCTGTCTCTTGCATACATAACTTTACTTTCCCATGCCCACGCCTATCTGTGAATCCCTTTCCATGAACTCTTAGGCTATTGAAACCATATCTCGCCTATTTTTAGTAGCTTACTCGTTCATACCTAGCACCTGTTTCTCAACGTTACACATACCTTGAATGCCAACCAACAACTTGTTGACCTAACCAGATGCGGTACGTGCTTCTTTGTTAAATACTATACTATCCCTCTAAGCTATTCCATGCCTTTCTGTGAAAGCCTATTCCTTACTTATACCATACATGCCTCTTTCTAGTCCTATTACATACACATATTACACCTTCCTCTAACAAATAAAAAAATCCATCTCTTCCGTCCGGGTTTTGCTTGACTTATCACGCATGCATACTTGAAATACTTTACTTAGCTTTCTAAACCTCAACCTATACCATTGCTTCTCCGTGAATACATACTTGCTTAGCTAACTACCTTAACCTTAAGAAAAGAAGTATTAATCACAAGCAAATGCCTAGCTAGCTAAAACAACCTATCCAGATGCATATCTCGATACCTGTTCGGTCGGTGCTTCTTTCAAGGGACAACCTCTGCTCGTGGTTCATATCTTGCTAGCTCTGTCCCAAGCTCCTCTTTCTAGTAGCCCTACTAAACCTATGAGTTGACTCGTACATACTCACTTATTCTTTACTTATCTTATCTGTGACTGCATATTCCTAGCATTGACCTATTCAATATGTCTCTATTGGCTAAACAATAGCCCTTGTAAAAACAACTATACCTGTCTCTGCCCGTGAAAACGAAAAAACAAATCAACTACGGCTCGGCTCCCTCAACGTACTCACTTGTTGACCTATCCAGCTTATCCAACTACTTGACCTAAACCATATGGATATACCGGTACTGCACCGTTACGCAAAAATGAACTCCTTTTTATAGTGGGCCTATGTCTTGTATCCGTTACTTGGTCGTTCAAATCACACAACCCATACCTAACTCCTGTTTAGAAACCTGTGCTTGCCAGCTTATCCTTTTTAGAAATATGCCTATTCCTTTCCCTGAGCAAGGTATATAGAGGTAGTCACTCATTGCCAGAACTACTACTAAATGCCAATGCTAGTGCTAAGCTTCAAGTACTACTCAGAAATCTTATGCATAGGAAATCCTATCTATATAGATAGTGGTTTCGTTATCCTCAAGTCACTCAATAAACTCTTTCCTACTTTCGTTAGACTTCTATCGGGTAGCTGCTTACACCTACTTTCCTATTATAAATTGCTGCTACTCCCTATGTTTCCTATTTTTGCGGCTACCTCCCTAGTGAGTGAGTCCTCCCACCCAAGCTAGAAACCTATACCCAAGTTAACTCCTTTCTACTATTTGTTTTCGTTCTTATACTGATTGCTGTTTTTCACTGTCTCCTATTCATGCTTAGCGCCCTGGGTATCCTTTGAAACTAGGCCGGCTATCAATAGTTGGATATGAAGTAAGTGAAGAGCGAAGTCATTAAGAAAGAAAA